TCGTACCAGTCTATACTGGGGTTTATTGCTCATTTTTGTACTTGCTGTTTTATTTTCCAATTATTTTTTCAATTAAGAGAAACAAAAAAAAAATAGTAGAAATTATCTTATCCCATTCGGAAAGATACCACGCTCATAACTATCCATGACTGTTTTTGTCTCTAGCATGACTATTTGATAAAATGTGGAGGAAAGTAGGGAAAATGGCCGATACTACTGGAAGGATTCCTCTTTGGCTGATAGGTACTGTAACTGGTATTCCTGTGATCGGTTTAATAGGTATTTTCTTTTACGGTTCATATTCCGGGTTGGGTTCATCTCTCTAGTAATTGGATTCATCCGATTATAGACATGAAAAAGTAAAAACTTAACGGGACCCCGCCGCCTTTTGTCTGATTAAAGCGGTAGGGCCCGTTAAGTTCTTACTCTTATAAGTAGCTTTGTTTGATCTATTACATAACATAAAAATTTAAAACATACAAATTCGAAAGTTATTCAGTCAACAAAAATATTATATTTGTAGAAATGACAAAAAAGATTGTTTGCTTTGCTGTTTTAAACCAATCCATTCACTTGTTTCTTAAGAATTTTGAAGAATTGAATCTATTGGTTAACTCATAATCTCTGTCCTTCCTTGATAATATAATAATATTAACTCCTACGAAGCAAGAAGAAGGGAATAATCAATGAATTTTCTCAATAATCCGGATAATATAATTCTATATATATATATATTTCTTATTTCCTTATTTCTATTTCTCCCTACATCCCACATCTATCTAATATGGATTTCTATGTATGAGACATCTTGTAAATCATTTTTATTTTACTCTAAACTAAAGATAGAAATTTTTCTATCTCTATTCTCTATTTCTAATTAATAGAATAATAGAATCGAAAAGAATCTCAAAATTCTATTCTATATTTTATATAATTCGATCTATATAGAATTTTCGATCTATTCGATATATAGAATATATAGATATATAATTCTATATTAGATTTATGGAATCTCTAATAATAATAGAAATTTGAAATAAAAAATAAAGCTAAAAAAAATCTGATGAGGTAATAAATAAAGATTTGGATATTCGTAAAAATGGAATCTGCCCTTCAACCAGAACAATAAAAGTTCTTTTTGTTTTGTTTGAAAAATTTCTCGAAATTTGAAGTTTTAAGTTAATTGAAGATGAAGAAGTTTTATTTGCTCAATAAATTATTCCTCCTAACCCCTTTTTGTTTGTCCACTACTTAAATCTAAACAAAAGAGTTTTGGTAGACCCGAAAAAGAAGGAATAGTAATCTTTGATGAACAGAAGAAAAAATCATTTTTTTTTCGATACAAGACGACACAAGAAAAAGGATTTTCTGCCCTTTTCTTGTGTCGAATAGAAGATTCGATTCGGAAGACTAATAATTCCTCCTCAAAATATTGATTTCTTTCATTTTTCCACCCTTACCTTATATTTTTCTTCCGGTGTATGCTGTATACAGTCTATTACTAGGAATGAATGGGATACAAGAAATGAATTCCAAACATCCCGTCAAACAATATAAACAACTATATATATTTTCTTTTATTTGATCATACATAACTATATGTATCAATATAAATTCAGTACTTTTTAACAACGTAATGTTAAGGTTTCTCCGGACCTAGAAATTCATTTCGTACAATTGAACCTTTTCAAACTGTTTCTTTTTAAGAACTAAGAAAACTTGTGCCAAAATAACAGATGCAAAGAAGAACAAAAGACCTTGAACGCGCAATGGGTCTTGAAGCACTATTTCCGTATCTCCCTGACCAAATCCTCCTACATTGGGATTGCTTGTTAATGGTTGATCAAGCTTGATGGATTCGCCCTCTGACACAAGAAGTTCTGGTCCTGGAGGTATAATATCAACTACTTGATGTCCATCCGATGCATCAACTATGGTTATTTCATACCCCCCTTTTTCTTTACGTACTATTTTGCTTACCATACCCGCGGATGTAGCATTATAGACTGTATTGTTACTCTTGCTCCCATCGGGATAAATCTGACCCCTTCCTCTGTTCCCGCCTACATATATGGGATATTTTAAGAAGTGAACATCTTTCTTCGTAGCAGGATCGGGGGAAAGGATGGGAAAGATGATTTCACTATATTTCCGACCGGGAACAGGACCTATCACAATAATATTTGTTTTATTGGGACGATAACTCTGAAAAGAGAGATTTCCTATCTTTTCCTTCATTTCAGGAGAAATACGATCGGAAGGAGCTAATTCAAACCCCTCGGGTAAAATAAGAACAGCCCCCACATTCAAAGCCCCCTTTTTGCCATTAGCAAGAACTTGTTTCAGTTGCATATCATAAGGTATGCGAACAACCGCTTCAAATACAGTATCAGGAAGCACAGCTTGCGGAACTTCAATATCCACGGGCTTACTAGCTAAGTGGCAATTGGCGCATACAATTCGTCCAGTTGCTTCTCGTGGGTTTTCATAACCCTGCTGCGCAAAAATGGGATACGCATTTGAAATAGATGCCCAAGTTATTACATATATCATAATCGATGCGGAAAAGAATCGAGTCATCTCTTTCTTTACCCAAGAAAAAGTCTTTTTATTTTGCATGTCCAATCATTGATCACGAAATTTCTACAATAAGTTAGATAGGTAGCTACTATAGTTCCCTATACACGAGTTTGTTATTGTACTGGAATTACGAATACCTTGAACTAATAGAAATGTAAAGAATTAAATAAGATTAAAAATCTTTTTGTTTTCTTTATACACGAAGAAAGATTCTGATTTAATTAATATAATGAGATCGAATGGGTTCTTCATTCATTCATTGAATGATAAATCACTACAAGCGAAGGAGATACACGATTTAAATAGTGAAAGATCCAATATTTCACAATTGTATCTAGAATAACTGGAAAAGTGGAAACAAGACCAGATATAATTTGATCGTTATGATCCAATCCGAAATCGTTGTAGACCGAACCAATCATTAATTCCCAACCATGAGTCGAGTGAAACCCGATCCATAAATCAGTAACTAAAAGAATCGAAAAAGCTTTTATTGTGTCGCTTAAGTTATAGAGGAATTCCTGAACCCAAGAATTAAGAATGACAAGTTCTTCATTACTCAGAATAAAATAACCACTTAGAATAGCGAAACAGATTATATTTGTCGAGAAATGCAAAATGATATGTAGATCATATTCATTCTGTGTTTTGACTAATTGTATCGTTTCCTTATGTATTCCTAGAGGAAGTTTTTGTATATGTGTCTCCGAATACTCTTTTATCATTTCGTCCAATAGGAATAGTTCTTCTAATTCTATGAATCTGTCTAGAACATTTTTCTCTTGAATATAAGTCAAAAAAGTTTCGGATTGCCTGGTATTCCACCAATTAGTAACCCAAGGTTCCAGACATTTATTAAATGAAAGAGAGACCCACCAAGGCAAAAATACTATGGATGCAAGATATAGGAGGGAGGCCAACGCTTTATGTTTTTTCATTTTTCTCTGTGAATTGAATTGTTAATGAACCCTTTTCAGTTGTCGACTCTACCTGATCTGATATTTCAAACATAAGTTCCATAACAAGGTGTTGACCCATGGATCTATTCTTTTCCTATTTTTTTTGTGTATGTAAGAATTTAGCTTTTCAATTTAGAAAGAATCTAGAAATAAAATAGAGTCCTTTTATTTGGATAAAAAAAAAAATATTATTCCCAGATATCTCAATTGGTAAAATTCGAACCAATTTCATCCCCATTTGCTCCTTTCGATGAATACTCGAAAACGCACTTGAAATAACGAATCGGATTTCGAGATGAAAAAATTCCCCCCTAATCAATTCATTATTTCAAAATGTTTCACTGTTTAACCAAGACTCGGGAAAGGAAAGGGGAGGGGGTATTAATTAAAAATCTTAGGCGAAAGAATTCTGTATTTGTATTACGAAATAATGTTCGAATGTGATGAATCTATACCTAACCTATTAGTAGGTAAATTAGACTTTTTAGATTAGACGTTGTTTTCCAGTATAAATATAAAACAATAAAGAAACTTCAATTGTATTAAAAAGTGTATTAAAAAGGGTCAATCCGCAAGTTCTTTCCCACATACTGGAATAAATTTATTCTTCAATTTTTTCTTCAGTTCATTTCAAAATACTTCAATTGGTACGCGCAGGAAATAGGCCAATTCGGCAGCTTTTTGTTCAATTTCTTGTGAAGTAAAATTCTCATCAGTACGAGTCAAAGGAATGGCTCCCTGGCCTTTTATTTCTATATAAAGAACACGACGAGGATAAATACCCTCTTTAACCTCCATCCTGATTGATTGGATATCTTTCATAAGGAAGCGCAGGAAGATGCGACGGTTTATTCCGGGAAACCCCCAACGAAAAATACATACTATTCCTTCTTTTTTATCGAAACGATCATAACCGCTACCTATATTCCACGAAATTGTGCACCACAAATAGGAGCTAATAAAGAGACCCGCGATACCATAGAAAGACATCACGATCCCTTGTGGAAAAAAAAGAATTTGCTGTGATGGAAATACGTATATCAAATTCTTACCAAAATAACTGGAAGTTCCAACCACTAAGAATCCTAGTGAACCTAAAAAAAGAATACAGGCCCAGCAAAAATTACTTGTTTTTCGGGAGCCCGTTATAAGTTCTACCCATATATGTTCTGATCGCCAGTTCATATTATATTAGATCCTGTTGCATTCGATTGAAATTGAGAGAATAACCCCCAAAATTTACTTTACCTTTCTTGATCCTGAAGTAACTTTCGTCAACTAAGACTATTCTGATGTAAAACATTAACATTAGTCTGATGTAAAACATTAGGAGTAATTGGTTAGATACATTGACTTTCTATTTAAATTCGTCGATCTGATCCATTGTTAATTAGTCATATCCGCATATACATGCATTTATATAAATATCATACATATATCCACTAAGAATTTTTGACTTTTGTGTGTTCGGAAAGAGTTATATATCGGTACTGTCTGTCATATTACACAAAAGAAATATCTGTATTATCGTGCGCTGTTGAAAACAAAAAAACAAATTGAAAAGATTTTATCTCATTGGCCCTAGACAATCTTATTTTTTTGGACATGAAGAAATAAAGAAGCCATTGCAATTGCCGGAAATACTAGGCCTACTAAAGGCACAAAAATAGAAGGTAAGTTGAGATCTGTCATAAAATAGGTGCCTCGATTTAATATTTCTATCTATTAGTTATTAGTTTATAAAAAAGATAAGATATTATATATATAATTATATAATATATCTACTAATAGGTATTATGAACTAATAATATTATAAATATATTAATTAAGTATATTAAGTCCAATATTCAAATTGAATTTAATGCATTCTGTTATACTATAATGTATAAAAATAGACTATATATGTATAAAAAAATATAATAATTACTATATATATATGATATAAAATAAAAGTATAATAGAACTTTGTAATGAATTTTATTTTAATGTTAAGTATTTTATTTGAATTTCAAATATGAAATTCAAATAAATTACTTAATAAATTAACTAATTATAATGAAATAGAAATTTTCTATAAAAATTATTAAATAGTAGAACTTGTAAAAATGAAATAAATAAAGACTTATCTGACATTTCCGCCTATTAATACAATTAGAACTTATAGCCAAAGAAAACATAACAAAACAAAAAAAAATACCATTTTTCTTTGTTTTTTTGATTACACTAAACTAAATATAAATATAAATACTGATTCGCTACAAAGAAAATAACTGAATCTAGTATTATACTTTACTTTTTGAATTTGTATTCAAGGGAAAAAACCGTGGAGCTGAAATAACTCACCCAGAACGCCTTTTAAAAGATTACGTGGTACAATTGAGTCAAATAAGCCCTTATGGAATAAATACTCGGACGCTTGGGAACCATCAGGTACTGTCCTATTCAATGTTTGTTCAATTACTCTTTTACCCGCAAATGCAACGTATGCATTAGGTTCAGCAATAATGATATCCCCCAACATACCAAAACTGGCTGTTACTCCCCCGGTTGTAGGAGATGTAAGAATTGATACATAGAATAACTTTTTATCTGATTGATAATTATATAAAGCAGAAGATATTTTAGCCATTTGCATCAAGCTCAAACTTCCTTCTTGCATACGTGCCCCTCCAGAAGCACACACAATAATAACAGGTAGAGATCGATTAATAGCATACTCAATCAAACGGGTAATTTTTTCGCCTACTACCGATCCCATACTACCCCCCATAAACTGAAAATCCATAACCCCAATCGCTATAGGAATACCGTTTAGTTGACCTATACCCGTTTGAACAGCCTCAGTTAAGCCTGTCTTTTTTTGATAAGAATCGATACGATCTCTATAAGGTTCCTCCTCTGAATGAAATTCAATGGGGTCCATAGGGACCATATCCTCATCCATAGGATTCCAAGTTCCCGGATCAATCAAAAGTTCGATTCTCTCTGAACTATTCATTTTCAAATGATATCCGCACTGTTCACAGATATTCATTTTTGAACTCAAAAATTTCTTATAATTTAATCCATAACAATTTTCGCATTGAATCCATAAATGTCTATATTTTTTATTTATATCAAAATCATTAGATCTTATTCTTATATTGAAGTCATTGTCATTATGACTAGTTCTTATACTAAAACGACCCCTCTTAATACCATTTATCTTTCTATTTATATTTTCAGTACAAATAAAATTATAAATGTAACTGTAATTGTCAGTACTACCCGAAATATAATTATTAATACTGATTGCAAAACGAAGATAACTATCAATGCAACTATTTATATGATTACCCCAACTAGATGGGGTATCATACATATAATGATAATAGTAGTGATTCGTTTTTCTCTTAGACCCATTATTCAAATAACTAGAAATAGAAAAAAAAAATTCTAGTTCACTCAGAACAGAACTATTATTGTCAATCTCAAAAGTCTGATTTTCAATATCAAAATATACAAAATAAGTGCCACCATTACTATCCCTAACTAAAAAAATATCATCAGAGATAAAACTCCAAATATCTCTGATATCAAATAAATAATCAACATTAATGAAACTATAATTACCACTATGATTCCAACGAAGAATCTTTTTCTTCGTATCATTTCGAACGGGTTCTTTACTTATACTGGTAAGTCTGATAGCATCAAAGCAATCCATTGATTTACTTAGTCCGCACCTCCGTTCTAACTTCTTGTTATACAGTATCGAATTGAACCACCGTTTTTTCATAAAGTCCCCCCGCTCCCTATTTGACGAAAATAGAATAGATGAATAGTCATTTTACTATTTTATTTCCTCTCAAAATTAAGCATATGAACCTAATTATTAAAGCATATGAACCTAATTATTAAAGCATATGAACCTAATTATTAGGATTGTAATTTCAATGAATATTATAAATAATATAATGGAAAACGGAACAGGGTAAGTTATTGAAGGAAGGGGTTCTCCTTTGGAGAAACTCGAGGATATCGCTTGAATATAATATAAATATATATTGCTAGAATCTTTTTCTCAATTTGAAAATAGATTTTTCCTATGTAATGTACAAACAAATTCTCATCAAAAATAGAAATAACTTTTTATAACGAAAGAATAAATAAAGAATTCGTTCTCGTAGAATTTTGTATCGTATAACCAATTAAATTTCAACATGGAACGAAAAGGACAATATATAGGGTGGATAGAAAGAGCATGTTCCTTGACTCGATCCACGGACTGGAAACTAAGAGATATAAAAGATCTATCAACCCCAAAAACGGAAACATAAGATTAATTATGGATCCAACAATAAACAATATAAAGAATTAAGTTGTTTAGTCTTCGATCTTATCTTCTACTTAGACTTGTATTGAGATCTTATTTGTATTGAGATCTTATTAGAAAAATAAATAAATAAATATATATATATTTATTTATTTTTAATATATATATAAATAAGTAGAGTAGGTAAAGTTATATAGATAAATAGTTAAAGTTATATAGATAAGTATATAATAAATATAATAAATAAATAAAATAAGGAAATCTGTACATAGAAAAGATACATAATACATATATGTAAATACATATATAGTATATATAAGATGTTCATTCTTTCTTTTATTATTTTATTTATTTATTCGGCTCAATCCTTTTTTTTAGGAAAAGATTGGGCCGAGTTTAATTGCAATCAATTAGGAGAACAAACAGAAATTTACTGAATGAATTATTTACACTTATTTTTTATTTCTATTTATCACTTTTTCGTTGGATCCAGCTTATCCACCGGCTCGAACTCGAATTTTATTTCTTTCCATACTTCACAAGCAGCGGCCAGTTCAGGGCTCCATTTGCTAGCTTCACGGATAATTTCAGCACCTTCGCGAGCAAGATCGCGCCCCTCATTACGAGCTTGTACACACGCTTCTGAAGCTACCCGATTAGCTACTGCACCGGGCGCATTTCCCCAAGGGTGTCCTAAAGTTCCTCCGCCAAACTGTAGTACAGAATCATCTCCAAAGATTTCGGTCAGGGCAGGCATATGCCAAACATGAATACCCCCTGAAGCCACGGGCAGAACACCCGGCATAGAGACCCAATCTTGAGTGAAAAAAACACCGCGACTTCGGTCTTTTTCAATAAAATCATCACGTAATAAATCAACAAAACCTAGAGTCATCTCGCGTTCCCCTTCCAGTTTACCTACTACTGTACCAGCGTGGACATGATCTCCGCCGGACATACGTAATGCTTTAGCTAGTACACGAAAATGCATACCATGATTTTTCTGTCTATCAATAACTGCATGCATTGCGCGATGGATGTGAAGAAGTAGGCCGTTATCGCGGCAATAATGAGCCAAGGTAGTATTTGCGGTGAATCCCCCAGTTAAGTAGTCATGCATTACGATAGGAGCTCCTAATTCTCTGGCAAATTGGACCCTTTTCATCATTTCCTCACAAGTACCCGCAGTAGCATTCAAGTAATGTCCTTTGATTTCACCCGTTTCGGCTTGCGCTTTATAAATTGCTTCGGCACAAAATACGAAACGGTCTCTCCAGCGCATAAATGGTTGTGAGTTCACGTTTTCATCATCTTTGGTAAAATCAAGTCCGCCACGTAGACATTCATAAACGGCTCTACCGTAGTTCTTTGCGGATAATCCCAATTTTGGTTTAATAGTACATCCCAATAGGGGACGACCATACTTGTTCAACTTATCTCTTTCAACCTGGATGCCGTGAGGTGGGCCTTGGAAAGTTTTGGAATAAGAAGTCGGAATTCGCAAATCTTCCAGGCGTAGAGCTCGTAGGGCTTTGAAACCAAATACATTACCTACAATAGAAGTAAACATGTTAGTAACGGAACCTTCTTCAAAAAGGTCTAAAGGATAAGCTACATAAGCAATATATTGATTTTCTTCCCCAACAACGGACTCGATGTGGTAGCATCGTCCCTTGTAACGATCAAGACTGGTAAGTCCATCAGTCCACACAGTTGTCCATGTACCAGTGGAAGATTCGGCAGCTACCGCTGCCCCTGCTTCTTCAGGGGGAACTCCAGGTTGAGGAGTTACCCGAAATGCTGCCAAGATATCAGTATCTTTGGTTTGGTAATCAGGAGTATAATAAGTCAATTTGTAATCTTTAACACCAGCTTTAAATCCAACAAATGCTTTAGTTTCTGTTTGTGGTGACATAAGTCCCTCCCTACAAATCATGAATTAAGAATTCTCACAATGACAAGGTCTACTCGATATAGATTAGGCGTGAATGAAACCTTTCACAAAAAAAATCTTTCAAAAATTATTCAACTAAATACTATCAACTAATTAAAATGTAAAATGAAATGGTTTATTATTAGACCATGTATTTGATTCATCAAATACATCATTATTGTATATTCTTTGATATATATGGCGCAACCCAATCTTTGTTTTGTAAGTTTATAGTTGAATTAATTGATCTCCTATTTTTTTTTTTTAATACCAATATCTAAATATTAAGAGCGCTATTGACAGTAATATATGTTATATATGTAAATCCTAGATGTGAAAATAAACACAGTTTGCCCGTGAAAAGGTATAAAGAATAGGTGGGCGGAAATTCAAATAAAAAAATCTATCCAAAAAAATATAGAACGATGACCAATGAAATCGAAATAATGAATCAGAAATCGATCGAGTTCGGGTTCGAATTCAATTCTATAATATAGTAAAGAATAGAATCTAATATTAGTACAGAATATAATCTAATATGATATGGATGGTATTATTTTCTATAATGATAGACAAATGAAAGAAACTTACTCATAATTTCATTTTTTATATTTATTTTGAATCAAAAAAAAAAGATTGGCTGAACTTGAAAATTCACTCATTCAATGAGTAAACGACTAAATCGTAAATCCTATTCGCTTGGGTGGTACCAAATTAAATCGAGTGCTAACTCTCATTTCTTTTTCTTATTTTATTGAATTAACCGATCAACTTGCTATCGGACATTGATTTTCGATTTGGTATTATTCCAAAATCCAAAAAAATTCGACCTATTTCACTTTATTTTATTATAACTATGAGAATCAATCCTACCCCTTCTAGTCCTGCGGTTTCTACACTTGAAGAAAAAAACCTAGGACGTATTGCTCAAATTATTGGCCCAGTACTGGATGTCGTTTTTCCTCCGGGCAAGATGCCCAATATTTATAACGCTTTGGTAGTTAAGGGTCGAGATACTGTCGGTCAGCAAATTAATGTTACTTGTGAAGTACAACAATTATTAGGAAATAATCGAGTTAGGGCTGTAGCTATGAGTGCTACAGATGGACTAATGAGAGGAATGGAAGTGATTGATACGGGAGCTCCTCTAAGTGTTCCAGTTGGCGGAGCTACTCTCGGACGAATTTTCAACGTTCTTGGGGAGCCCATTGATGATTTAGGTCCTGTAGATACTCGTACAACATCTCCTATTCATAGATCTGCGCCTGCCTTTATACAGTTAGATACGAAACTATCCATCTTTGAAACAGGAATTAAAGTGGTGGATCTTTTAGCTCCTTATCGCCGGGGAGGAAAAATCGGACTATTTGGAGGAGCTGGAGTGGGTAAAACAGTACTCATCATGGAATTGATCAACAACATTGCCAAAGCTCATGGCGGCGTATCCGTATTTGGCGGCGTAGGCGAACGTACTCGTGAAGGAAATGATCTTTATATGGAAATGAAAGAATCCGGAGTAATTAATGAAAAAAATCTCGCAGAATCAAAAGTCGCTCTAGTCTATGGTCAAATGAATGAACCGCCGGGAGCTCGTATGAGAGTTGGTTTGACTGCCTTAACCATGGCAGAATATTTCCGGGATGTTAATGAACAAGACGTGCTTCTATTCATCGACAATATTTTTCGTTTCGTCCAAGCCGGATCAGAGGTATCCGCCTTATTGGGCAGAATGCCTTCTGCAGTGGGTTATCAACCTACCCTTAGTACAGAAATGGGTTCTTTGCAAGAAAGAATTACTTCCACCAAAGAGGGATCTATAACTTCGATCCAAGCAGTTTATGTACCTGCAGACGATTTGACAGATCCTGCTCCTGCCACGACATTCGCACATTTAGATGCTACTACCGTACTATCAAGAGGATTAGCTGCCAAAGGTATTTACCCAGCAGTAGATCCTTTAGATTCAACATCAACTATGTTACAACCTCGGATCGTTGGAGAGGAACATTATGAAACTGCGCAAAGAGTTAAGCAAACTTTACAGCGTTACAAGGAACTTCAGGATATTATAGCTATCCTTGGGTTGGACGAATTATCCGAAGAAGATCGTTTAACTGTAGCAAGAGCACGAAAAATTGAACGTTTCTTATCCCAACCCTTCTTCGTAGCAGAAGTATTTACTGGTTCCCCAGGAAAATATGTTGGTCTTGCAGAAACAATTAGGGGGTTTCAACTAATCCTTTCCGGAGAATTAGACAGTCTTCCAGAACAGGCCTTTTATTTGGTGGGTAACATCGATGAAGCTACCGCGAAAGCTATGAACTTAGAAGTGGAGAGCAAATTGAAGAAATGACCTTAAATCTTTGTGTACTGACTCCTAATCGAATTGTCTGGGACTCAGAAGTGAAAGAAATCATTCTATCTACCAATAGTGGTCAAATTGGCATATTACTAAACCACGCCCCTATTGCCACGGCTGTAGATATAGGTCTTTTGAGAATACGCGTCAACGATCAATGGTTGACTGTGGCTCTGATGGGCGGTTTCGCTCGAATAGGTAATAATGAGATCACCATTTTAGGAAATGATGCGGAGATAAGTACTGACATTGATCCGCAAGAAGCCCAACAAGCTCTGGAAATAGCTGAAGCAAACTTGAGTAGAGCTGAGGGTAAGAGACAAACAATTGAAGCGAATCTAGCTCTCAGACGAGCTAGGACACGAGTAGAGGCTGTAAATGTTATTTCCTACTAGTCAAGTCAATACATACAAATAATAAAAAGAAGTTTTTTAGACGTTCTTTATTAAATATACCGGATTTTGATTCTGCTAATTGAATACAATCAAATCTAATCTGATACAACGAAAAAAAAATGGGTAGAAAACTTATTAGATATCGGAGTAAGAGTGATATCTAATAAGTTTTCTACCCACAACAAACAATAATAACAACAATAAATAAAATAATATGACAATAAATAACATATTAAATAACATATATATAAATAAATATATAAATAAAAAAAAAAAAAAGAAATTATAATAAATAATAAAGTAAGTTCTACATTAACTTAATACTTAATAATTTAGTATACTATAGAAAAAGTTCTACCTACTATTGGATTTGAACCAATGACTCCCGCCGTATGAAAGCAATACTCTAACCGCTGAGTTAAGTAGGTCACTTATCACCACAAAAAGAATCTATCACTTCAGGGATTATAGGTGGAATATTCTTTTTCAGCAATATTAATCTGTTAAGAATAGATTTAGTAAGAATAAAATAAATAGATCAGAGAGCTATCATGTGGGATTATGAAATATCCATCTTGACAAGAAATTATCTATATGTTAAGATGTCTGTGAAAAGGGCTATAGCTCAGTTAGGTAGAGCACCTCGTTTACACGCGCGCCAATGCTTTTCAAGGAAGTCTCTTATGCAATGAACATAATTGATCTTATTGAGAAATCAAATCGATGTCTTACTCCATGGATTCGAACTAACAGGAGAACAATAGCCTGACAAATACTTGGTTCAGCCCGATTTAGGTACAAGCCCAATCAAATAGAACCCGCCATTGATTTGATAGTTGATAAGGTAAATACCCAGCCCATTCAATGCTAGGCTTAATGAGTATAAGGGTCTCAAAATAACCTCTTTTCGTCCGATGAACTTTAAGGTGTATGAAGTATCATATTCGACTTTTGCAACAGGGCGATAGAGACTTTATTTAACTTAGATTGATCTAGGCCGAAGGCAGACCTAAGTCAAGGTAACCTTTCTTTGAAACACTTTGGTATTGCTCGTGGATCTGAATACAAATAATGAATCAGAGAGCATGGAGCCATCTCATTATCTTCCTATAAAGAAAAAATATGGTGAACTGGCGGATCTTTACATCAGTTAATGAAAGAGCCCAATGCAACAAAATGCATGTTGGGTCTTTGAAACAGTTCGAATCATTTCGATAATAATCAGTTTGATCTGTTTTACCGAGAAGGTCTACGGTTCGAGTCCGTATAGCCCTAATCTAATATATAAAATTGGGTATTGTATAATTTTCATTTCCTCATTTCATTAGTACTTACTTCTTTTTTTATTTATAGACAGACCGGTCCCTTGTTGGTTGGTCCATAGAAATGAAACTATTCCCGCATGCTCGTGGAAATGCATAGGGACAGAAAAACCTAATTCATCTCAATAGATGAAATCCACATTTGTTTGTCAAATCTCGGAGAAAATACTCATCCTTCCCCATTAATTATCGTGGATGAATTACATATTCCCTTCACTTTTTCTTTTTCCTTGTCCATGATCAATTAGTAATACACTTTTGCTTTGGTATACTGAATTCGAGCCAATTTATGCAGTGAAAATCATGACACGATTCTGTTTCAAAAGTTCAACCTAACCCAATCAAGTCTAATCTCAAATCACACGGGCCTGCGACGTATTTTTTTTCGATCTTGTCTTTTATTTGTAGAATTCTCCTGACCCATTATTAACCTTTTTTATAGAACAACAAGAAAAGAATCCCATTCAGTGATTCAGAAATCGTGCGGAGATAATGAATTAATCCTAAACTAAATGTATCAACATTTCCTCTTCTATATTCTATGAGTTATGTTGGTTTGGGGATTTGTCTATCGAATTATTCGATAATCCGTGATTCTTCCTATTAGATAGAGGTATGTAGATTATTTATGATCTCGTCGATTATATCACCCCGCACTTTGTTATCTTTTATTGTCTAGTGCGGATTTGCTCTAAAACCTTTTTCTTATATTTTCTTATAACAAAATCTAACAACTCATTATTTAATCTTACTATTAGATTACAATTACATTATTGCCGTAACAAAATAAATAAGTATTAAGAAAAAGAAAAATGAAATCCAAGAAAATGAAATATAGGACAAGGAAAGAATAGAAATCAAATCGGATTTTAATGAAAAGAAAGGATACTTCGAATAGAATATGCTAGAAATCCCTAGACATTTTCTCTCATATAACTACTGAAAATTTTATTAAAAAATAGAAATTTTTATTTTCTTCAGATTTAATATAAAAATCCTAGATATATTTTTTCTATTTATAGAATAAATATATCTATACCATTAATAAATATGAAATAGAAATAAGAAATACTTATCAATTTTCTTATTTCTATTTACCTTATTTCTATTTACTATAATATACTATATTTGATATAC